CCCGCCTACTGGACTGGAATCGGGAACTGGGGACTTGCTTTCCGGCTTGCTGACTGTAACCCTTCCTTGCTTGCTAATGACAGGGCCTAGAACTGAAACACTCGGATAAAGGCTTGAGGCAAGATCGGCACTGGAAAGAGGAAGAGTTTTCAACTGGCATCCAATAAGAAAGGTAGGGGAGTAGCTTAAGAAAGAGTTGGAGAGGTAAGTAGAAACCCGATAGTCACCCGTACATAGTAGGAGGATAGTATTGAAAGCAGGAAGCCCTACTGGCACAACACAAAAACTGGGATACTTGCTCCTCCCTACTGGCTTTCCTTTCAACTCTTTCAATGTAATCCAAACCTTACCTTCACTCTCGGGCAATGCTTTCGGGGATACGTTCACCTCAGCTCATAGCTGTTGTAAGTGAGCTACTTTATCTTTCACTGGGCCTGAGACTGGCTATCATAGTTGGAGTTTTGGAACCCGGGCGTGTCTTACGTTACACATGTCCATCCCCGAGATATGCCCTACCAATAGGATCTGACTTGACTTAAGGAAAAGGTGCTTACGAGACGCTACTGGGAAAACATTAGCTACAGGCGGCCAGAGTTGGGAAGGATTGGGCGGCAAGCACACAGTCGATGAAGTAGAGATCCGGCCTAGGGTTACCCTGCACTTGCAAGACGGATCGAAGGAGGAAGCCGAGACGTCAGGTTAAGATTCCAGCGGAGATGAAGACCATCAGACACGGATTCTGAGGATTCGGGACACAGTCCAAGAGAGAGATGGAGTCATCTGGTTGAAACACGACTTGGGAGACATTTCTTGATGAGCAGCTCTACAGGTGTACGAAAAACACTTTTTAAAGACTATTAAGCGCTGGAAGAACACTTCAGGCAGGTCATCGATAGTTGACGACGGTGGACCTGTAGGGGAGCACTTTACTTTAAGGCGTGCCCCAGCATTACCAGCATCTAGTCTTTAGACAAGCAATTATTGGAGCCGGCGTATGAGGCGCAAAAGGACAGATGGCATTACCAAGAACCGGAGATAGTGCAACTTAACCTCGGCACGGACACGAAGGAGACGTCGAAGATGATCGCAGTCGGGGCCAACTGGGACAGCAGACTTAGCCCTCCGGCACACAGAGTCTTCAAGAAGTACACTGACAAATTCAGTCATTCTTAAATAGCCGAAAACATAAGCAGACTGATAAGCTCTTCAAGGGGGCCAGTTTGATTGGCGGGTACGGCAGACTATTTTGATACGGTACTTTTTTTTTTAAACAACTCACTTTCTGGAGCTATATGATTGTCTTAATATGAAGTAGCTCTCAGACTTGTTGGTCCAGACACCCGCATCATTGCAGAGTTTGAGCTTTATCAAACTGATGTGTCTTTCTGCAGCCGGATGTTGAGCTTGCTAGCTCCTTGCCAGCCCTTTCTGAAGTTTCCCAAGCTCCGTGGTGAATGGCTCATTCGGAAGGCAGTGGTAAAGGCCTTTCTTCAATCTTTAGGCACATAGACCGCGCATTGGTCCCCCCTATCGCCCCTGGGCGGCACCACGATTACCGTAATTCTTAATGAAATAAGGTCTCTCATTAAATTAAGAAGGCTCCGCGTGTACTGGCAAGTTATCAATCCGTTTTGTAAGTCCACAAGATCGTTTCTTGTGTTTATAGAAGCAGCTGCCCCTGGAATCCACTTGATATTCAGATCACGATCTATAGACGAAAAACGGATCCCCCGGAACTCATGCGCTTGGAATCTGCCACTGTAGTCTGTACCCATAAGTACGAGAGCAAGCACTCCCGTCTCGACGCCGAGGTATTGACGGTGATTTTCAAATATTGCAAAACAGAAAATGTATTACAATGGAATGCAATAAAAAAAATTCTTTCACATAGCCAACGCCAACTAGAAAACTCAAAAGCTTGTCAATTCTTGGTGTAATACTCACTCGTAAATGATTGGTGTCAGAATTTATCACTGATCAGGTGTGATCAGTCTCATCCGTGTAAGAATTAGGAATTTTTCTTCCAACTCGTCCCAGAATGGGCGTTATGGCAAAGAACAAGAAGAAAACAAAAGAAGGAATTTGTCCAATAGTAACAAATGGTGCTTCCACAGGTTGACATCCGATCCAACCTAGTAGTAAGCGATCCGCCAAAAGCAACCAAAATATTCCTTGGTGAATCGGGCGAAAACTGGAACTACGTACATACATACTTTTTAAAAAAGGTAAAGCCAACAGACATATAAAAACTGGTGCTATTGCGGCTACACCTCCCGATTTGTCAGGTATACTACGAAGAATGGCATAGATCGGTAGGAAATACCATTCCGGCACAATATGAGGCGGGGTGGGCATCGGATTAGCAGGTATATAATTGTCGGGATGCCCCAAAACATTAGGAGCATAAAAAATCCAAATGGAAAAAAAGATAGCAAAAGCTACCCAACCTACTAGATCCTTTACATAAAAATAAGGGTAAGAAGCAATTTTATCCATCTCTGAATGTACACCCAATGGATTATTTGATCCATATTGATGCAATGCGGCCAGATGAAGAAGACTGGCGCCTACTAAAATAAAAGGGAGTAAATGATGAAGACTAAAAAAACGATTTAAGGTGGCATTGTCCACGGAGAAACCACCCCAAAGCCAAGTCACTATAGTATCTCCTACTACAGGTATAGCGCTAGCTAAGCTTGTAATTACTGTAGCTCCCCAAAAGCTCATCTGACCCCAAGGTAGTACGTATCCAGTAAAAGCTGTCACAATCATTAATAAGAAGATTACAACTCCGAGACACCGAACTAATTCCCTAGGACTGCTATAACTCCCATGATATAGACCACGAAAAATATGAAGGTGAACCACAATGAGAAACATACTTGCCCCATTAGCATGCATATAACGGAGCAACCAGCCCCCTTCAACATCTCTCATAACGTGTTCTACGCTGTTGAAAGCTAGATCCACATGAGGTGTATAATGCATAGCTAAAAAAACGCCAGTCACTATCTGAATGACTAAACAAATACCAGCTAACGAACCGAACCCCCACCAATAACTAAGATTGCTCGGGGTTGGATAATCTATCAAATGCTGATTAAGTGTGGAAGATATAGGTTGTTTAAGAAGAGAGAATCGTTGGTTCCTTATAGTCATTTCTCTTTTCTATCGTGACAACTCTTGTTCCCTCACCCTTTTAGCGTTCTGGGGCCCTACTATATATAAGTATATATAGTAGTCTATAAGTGCCCTTTCTTCCACCTCCGAAGGATGGAGAGAGTATACAGCGAAAGAAGCGTCGAAGGAGTCATCCTGGGTTACTGAAGAGTCGTCCGACTGCTCGGTGACCGAATCTGAGAGGTTTTTACCGCTTTCTCTTCTCTCCAGCACTCCTGGACTGATCATCTTGCTGCAACAAAGCAAGCTTAGGAATGAATCTAATGGAAATTTAGGTCTCTGTCCGCTTTCCAGATAAGATTCTTCTTTCCTCTTCCGTGAAAGAGGGCAAAGGTGTGTGAGAGAAAGAATTCTAAAAGGAGAGAAGATTTCGTCCACCAAGCGGTACAGAGTGCGACCCCTAAGCAATTGGAGGTTCTCGCTCATCTCTTGAGGGTCCATATCATCTGAAAACTTTTCCTGTTCCATTAGCATAGTGAAATTTGAATAGGATGACTCAGCGTCAGGAAAAGTAAGCCCCCCCTTGCCTTGATTGAATTTGGCTTTGCTGCGCCCTGAATCAATCAAAAAAAAAGCTTATTGATTCATTTCATTTGGGCGAGAGGAAGGCTGTAAGTCACCTGGGCTACGGATTTGTCGGTTGGTTGATTCTCGAAATCACCTCTTGAAAAAAAAAGGCCCTCGGGGTTTTCATTAAAGGGGGGAAAAGAGGGGTGGGGCTTTGTTCTGGGGGGCCGCCTTGCGCAGCTTTGGAAAGGAGAGAATTTAAGAAAGTCACTCTTTCCAACCTTTTCTATCTATCCTTAGAAGTAGGTTTTATAAAGTCAATTTGATATTAGCGTTGGTTTTTCCAACGAAACTAAGCACTTTTTTGTCTTTATCATTCGGAAGGCTCAGTCCCACACTCTGACTTCAATGATGGGAACAACCTCCGCACTCCGGCGCTCCAATGAACAACAGTTCTCCGCCTTACTATATTTTATTTTTAGAATAGTGGTCGGGAGTTACATTCGTAACTTAATCTTATGTTCACGCGGTGATATTCTATCTTTCCAAGAGTACTACCCTGTACGTAGTTTATGTCTGGAAAGCATACTTGACAGGAGATAGACACAGGCGGTAGAGGGGTCCCCCACTTCGATTCCCGCCCCGTTAGCATCTCCGATCCGAGATAAGGGATTACTCCGTTAGGTCTTTTCGGTCACGGAGCCGGCCGGTAATGGACCTACTTACCTTGCTTGTGGACCAGCTGTAGAGCTAACTCTTGTTCTAGTAGTTTGGTGGTTGCTACCAAGACGATTTCTTTATGCCCATCAAAGGACCTCGAGATGCTAATCCACGAAAAACGATACGAGAAATTCGAAAGAACTCATATACGGAACGAGGGCGACCCGTGAAAATACATCGGTTTCTTACTCGTGCAAAGGAACTCTTTCTTGGCAACTTGGACAACTTATAACGATGTTTGTCCCGCATATTACTAGGAAGATCGGGATCTTTACAAAAGGCTTTATAAAGCTTTCGTCTCAATTCATATTTAGCTGCGCTGCGAGCAATCTACGTTTGTGATCTCGTATATTTCGCTTTTCCGACATCTTACTGAGTTTCCCCCTCATCTTTTTGCAAAAAGCCGCTCCACGGTAGTAATGTCTCATCTTGTGTCTTGGCCGAAGTGACAATAGTCACATTGAACCCTCGAATATGTTCGAAGATCTCGAAATGATCTTCCAGTTCTGGGGAGAATTCGCAAAACTCCGTTTCCATCGAGAATTGAATGGAGTTTTCCCGTATTTCGACCAGAGAATCTAAGAGAGACATTA